TTGGGCTACTTCGAATAAACTAGAGTACATATAGGATACACCGGTGCTAAAACCTTTTCTCAAAATATCTTCCAAACTGTTGGGGTCGTTGCTCCGGATGTTGTTCCCCCGCTGTGAAACCAGTCGGTTCCGTAGTTTTAGAATTCTGCTGATCCCAAGGACTCCATCTCCATCATTGCATATGGGAATATAGAAAGTAAAGAGGAAAAGGCATGACCAGAAGAATTGTGTGAAATAAGTGAATTTATCCAGTTGAGGCATGATTGATTGACAAACAATAATTCCCTCCAGAAAAGCAAGTTCTTCTTACCTTACCGTACTAGTATTGACGAACTATAGATAGGTTGGTTGTTGACCAACGGAAAGCATGGGACTTTTTTGGCGTCTTTCATACGCAATTTCCATTTCATTTAGTATAGAAGAAGATCTATTAATACGCACGGCTACCTATATAACAAGTTGCCTCCTACCTCTGTATCACGACCGAAAATAGAACCTGTAGCTTCATGCCCTGACCTGAACTGAACTACTACTGGCTTAGCTGCCTAGCTACTAATAACTTGGCACCCGTCCTGCCATTCCACTCAGGGCACACTTGTTAGCTACAGTTCCCATCTGTCTTGTAAAGAACTAGAACTCGAACTGCCCGCAGTTACGGGACTAGCTCCCCGCAACTACAGTGACTCTTGCTTCTGAGCTTCCAAATCCTTACTTATCCAATCGGGGATTTTTTACCAATTCCTATTAAAAAACACGGTAAAACATATTTCGTGTCAAAAGAAGAACGAGTGAAAAGACGTTTCACGCGGGAAAACAGAATGATTTGAAGACTTTCTTTCAGAACCTATGGTATCTTAGACTCGTTCAACTGATCCCTCTGAGCTCATGCGCTTGAATCTGCCGCTGTAGTCTGTACCCATAATAGGTACGAGAGCAACCACTCCCGACGCTAGACCGAGAGATCGGAAAACAATCTTTCTAGTTCAAACCTAAAAAACTCTGCTGGTCTCATGCCGCTTTACCAACTCTTCTTTTTCGGGGCGCTGTAAATCGAACCCAACTAGACCTTTTCCCACTGAAGAATATCCTAACCAACTGAGCAAATAGGGGTGTAAAAGAAACAATTACCTACTAAATTTCATTTTTTGTTTCACTTTGATGTATAACATCTCGTCAAAAGAAAACATAGCGCGGCTTCTATTTTAGTTATTTATGTATGCTTTTTTTATTTAAAATTTCTATACGACATTTCAATCTACGAAATATGCGATGCAATTTTATAGCGGGTGTAAGGCAGGTTTCTTAAGGCAGGGCTCTTAGAAAGAGTTGCGCTACGTATTTCTCACATTACGTAATAAAATCATGCCATAACGTAGTTCTGTGTTCCACCTCTCTTCCTTTGGAACGTATGAGTGTGGAAGAAAGGAGCCGCACGGGAGAAAGTCCTTCTCGAATGGATTGTCATTATCTATTCTAGGCCGGTGACTTGTCTCTTTCTAGTGGGAGTGAGGGAACGTTCTCATCCCAGAGCGCCAAAAACGCGTAGGGAGGGAGACTTAGGGTTAGTGACCGAATGACCCAATGCTGGAACAAGGCCGCTATTCGGAGGAATAGAGTAAGGCCTTTACCGCTCTTTCTCTTTAGTTTATAGCAGCTTACTTCGCTGAAGGTATTCGAATATAATCTATTATAATATCAGAGATGATGATCGAAATAACCGATATTAAAATTGAGCGTGTGACTATGACGGCGCTTCGCGGGTACGTCCGTTGCTTAGCAAGCAGGTCTAGAATAGAAAAGACAGAAAACGTACGCAGCTCAGAAAGTATGTTCAATTCTCCCGAAAGGGGTGTGGATCGGCGCGGGTCCCTTACTCAAAGAAAGGAAGAATGGAATTACAGAATGCCATCATATAGAATGATGCTCCGGATTGATACATTACTACAAGGAATAAAGTAAACTAACTTCACGGGTAAGGATCGTCTGTGCTATGACTTTCTCTTACTCGATAGTGATCTAAGGAAATCCCTCTGTAAAGAAAGTATGATCAATGATCTTCGCCTAATGATAGCCTCATTTTCATCTCTAATCTCATGGAAAAAGTTTAACCTAACCGCATATATGGAAAATAAAACGAGATTGGCTTAGTTATAAGGAATGAGGGATTCAGTTTATCCTTGTCCCAACAAATCGAAGAATCTAATGGATTCCACTCATACATTTGACAAGGACTGAAGGAGCTAATTGAATCACAAATGCAGTAGTTAGTTTCTTCAATCAGTCGTAGTAAACATCTGCCCACCCAGTCTTAAGCAAACTCTTTCCTCTTAGAATAAAGGAATATAAACTCTTCGAATTTGCAACATCAAGAATAGAAGTAGAAGCATGCTATGCGTCCCGAGTGAAAACTACTTTGAGAACAAATCTCAACTTTTTATTTACGGCTGAACTCCGTATTTATGTGAGAGCGATTGAACTCCTTTTTTTACCTCCGTCACCT